ATAGAAAGACATCACGATTCCTTGTGGAAAAAAAATTATTTGCTGAGACGGAAATAAAGATATCAAATTCCTACCAAGATAACTGGAAGTTCCAACCAATAAGAATCCTAATGAACCTAAAAAAAGAATAAAGGCCCAGCAGAAATTACTTATTTTTCGAGACCCCGTTATAAGTTCTATCCATATATGTTCTGATCGCCAACTCATACTAGATCCGGTTGCATTTTATTGGAATTGAGAGAATAACCCAAATAAATTTGACTTTACTCTTTTTGTTTCCGAAGTAACTCTCATCAACTAGCACTATTCTGATGTGAACCTTTAGGCGTAATTCATCGAATTGGCTAGATCTAAAATACTAGCATCCTCTTCATATGATCCCCTATAGATATCTACATCCATTTAGATACATTGACTTTCCATTTCAGACATCCGCCGATCCTGATCTATTTAAATAAAAATAGCTATAATAATTTTAACAATATATCATGTTTCCGCATGCATAAGAGCTCTTTTTTCATTTAATTTATGTTCGGAGGAAGCCACATCTTATACGATATTCTACTAAATAGATATCCATGTTATGATCCATGTCTAAGTCTTGAAAAAAAATGGATGAGATTTGGTCGCATCGGATTTAAAAAATCCTGTTTCTTTGAACATGAAGAGATAAAGAAGCCATTGCAATTGCCGGAAATACTAGGCCCACTAAAGGCACAAAAATAGAGGGTAAGTTGAAAGTTGTCATAGAATGGGTACCTCGATTTAATATTTGTACCTGTTATTCTTATATTATATATTTAAAAATTAGTTATTAATTATAATTCGTATATAATTATACTATAAGTGAGTATATATAATAATTGAGTATATAATAAGTGCAAGGAATGTAGAACTAAATAAATGGACTTATTCATTTTATTTTTCTACATGTAATATATGTATGATAATCCATTTATTTAGTATTCTTCTTTTATTATTTTTTTCTTGTCTTCTCAATTTTTATTTTTTTTATTTAATAAAAAGAAAGAGTTTCTTAAAAATTCCCGAAAGATTCGTTAGAATACGATCCAACAGGGATTATTAGTAATAATGAAAATTATTGGGAGATATAGAAAGAGGCAAGACTATATATCTATATTTGAATTATATTATATATACATACGTTAGAAGGGAACATTAAATTCTTTTTATTTGCCTTGCCTAATGTAATGTCGCGAAAAGAAGAATTTGCTCTTTCAATATCTTGTTGATAGAAACTTTCTGATTAGTAATCAGAATCAGGAATATGGGTAAAAAAAAGATCTCGAAAAAAAAATAAAGCATTTTCTGCAACTTTTTATTCTTTCGAGAATTGAATCTTGTGTCACCAAAGAAAACCCGATTCTTCTAATTTTTATTTTGATAAACTAACTGCTTGTTCGCCACAATTAAAATAATTGAACTTAAAGCTCTACTTGATTGCATTTTTTTTCAAAGGAAAGAAAGCGTGGAGCTGAAATAACTCATTCAGAACGCCTTTTAAAAGATTACGTGGTACGATTGGATCGAATAAGCCCTTATGGAATAAATATTCAGCCGCTTGTGAACCTTCAGGTACTGTCTTATTCAATGTTTGTTCAATTACTCTTTTACCCGCAAATGCAATGTAGGCATTGGGTTCGGCAATAATGATATCCCCCAACATACCAAAACTAGCTGTCACCCCACCAGTAGTAGGAGATGTAAGGATTGATACATAGAATAACTTTTTATTTGATTGATAATCATATAAAGCAGAAGATATTTTAGCCATTTGCATCAAGCTCAAACTTCCTTCTTGCATACGTGCTCCTCCGGAAGCACATACTAGAATAAGAGGTAGAAATTTATTGGTAGCATACTCGACCAAACGGGTGATTTTCTCGCCTACTACAGATCCCATACTACCCCCCATAAACTGAAAATCCATAACCCCAATTGCTATAGGAATACCGTTTAGTTGACCTGTGCCTGTTTGAACAGCCTCAGTTAATCCTGTCTTTCTTTGATAAGAATCAATACGCTCTTTATAAGGTTCCTCCTCCGAATGAAATTCAATGGGATCTAGAGAGACCATGTCTTCATCCAGAGGATCCCAAGTACCTGGATCAATCGAAAGTTCGATTCTATCTGAACTACTCATTTTCAAATGATATCCACATTGTTCACAAATATGCATTTTTGACTTACAAAATTTCTTATAATTTAATCCATAACAATTTTCGCATTGAACCCACAAATGTCTGTATTTTTGAGTTACCTCGAGATCATTAGAACTTTTAGTTAAATCACTACCATTCGTGCTAGTTCTTATACTGGAATTCTTGTTTTCACTACTATTTACACTTTCACCACAAATGTAACTATAAATGTAGCTGTCACCGTAATTATCACTATCACTTAAAATGTAACTATCAATATGGATTTGAGAACGAAGATAACTGTCAATGCAACTATTAATATGATTATTCCAACTATA